CCATTGGACTTCCCAATCGAATTCATCGTAACACTCATAATGATCAACTTTACGAAGATCCCATTGCATTCCGGAAGCTCGTAGCATTGGTCCTGATAAACCCCAATTTATTGCTTCCTCTCCACCAATAATGCCCACTCCTTCAACTCGTTCCAAAAAAATGGGATTCCGCGTAATAAGCTTTTGATATTCAACAACTCCTGTTAAAGAATAATCGCAGAAATCCAAACATTTATCTATCCAGCCATGAGGTAGATCAGCAGCTACTCCCCCGATACGGAAATAATTATGCATCATTCGCATACCTGTGGCAGCTTCGAATAGATCATATAGCAATTCCCTCTCTCTGAAAATATAGAAGAAAGGAGTCTGTGCACCGATATCCGCCATAAAAGGCCCAAGCCATAACAAATGAGAAGCTATACGACTCAACTCCAGCATAATGACTCTGATATAGCTGGCTCTTTTAGGTACTTGAATATTTCCCAATTGTTCTGGTGCATTTACCGTTATTGCCTCTGTGAACATAGTAGCTAAATAATCCCAACGTGTTACGTAAGGTAGATACTGTATAATTGTTCGGTTTTCCGCAATTTTTTCCATCCCTCTGTGTAAATAACCCAATACGGGTTCACAATCAATAACATCTTCACCATCTAGAGTAACGATGAGTCGAAGAACACCATGCATTGATGGGTGGTGAGGACCCATATTGACTATCATGAAGTCTTTTCTTATATCCGGTACAGTCATATGTTTTCTTCCCCGATTCATTATTTCATGAATTGCTGAAAACGAAACGAGGTTCATCAAAATTCAAGATCTAATAAAGCATTCAAACGAATTTTCAAATTAACGAGTTTTTGGTTCCCGAATATCCAACTGACCAATTAATTCTTTATAACGTACTCTATTTTTCTTTGACAAATAAGCCAGTATACGTTGACGTTTTCCCAGAATTTTCCGAAGACCTCTCTGAGATAAATAGTCTTTTCTGTGCAATTCCAAATGTGAAGTAAGTCTCCGTATCTTATTGGTGAAACTGAATACTTGAAATTCAACAGACCCTTTGTTTTTTTCTTTTTCTTCTTGCGGAATAACTGAGATGAATGAATTTTTTACCATAAAAAGAATTCTTCTCTCTCTCTCTTTTTTTTCTTTCTTTTCCACAGATATGGATTTTACCGATCAGGAATAATAATAATGCCAGTCATTTAGATCTGGTACACACAATAAAATAATCTGGATTTATTCATAGACTACTTTCTATCGAATCCAATTGAAAATTGGATTCGATAGAAGGAGATGGTACATTTCTACACCCACAAAAGGGAATGATTGGGACTTAAGAAAATTCTGCCGATTCATTCCTAGATCCAATTGATATGATACATCATTGAATCAGTATCATGTATCAGAATCTAATGTAACACAACGTGTGTGTACATTTGTATACCTTTATATACCGGATATGACACGTGATATAGATATATAGGAAATCCACCATCAACTAATTCTGACTCGTGGATACATATGTATCCTTGACATACTGAAACGACTGCCATTATTGGTATCAAACCAGTAGCGATTCATACAAGCTAAATCTTCTAATCGATAATTGGGCCAAAGAAACAATTTGAATTGGATAAATTTATTTATATCTGTATCAAAATGCTTGTCCTCATCCAAAAATTGCACACAGTTCCTTACGTTGTTGCCATTGAAAAATACTGAATTTCTATTCACAACATTCTCATTCTCGGAATTCAAACAAATTAGAATTCTCAATTCTCTACGACGTCTAGGAGATGGAATATTTTCAGGAACAAGCAAAGCATAATTATTTTCATCTCCATTCACAAGTACCTTTCCATGTTGTGCAATGGATCTATCGAAATAATCTTCATCAACATATTTTTTTTCTCGGCATATTCGATTAGTTTGGTACTTATTCTTATGGACCAATGAAATACTTATGGTTTGATACATAATCCATTGTCCATCCCATTTTATAGACAGACGAACCGGTTCGATAATCAATATTCCCCTTTTTATCAATTCTGTAAGAGTTAGATCCTTCTGAATCAGCATTACATCCAGGCGCATTTCTCCTCTTTGAATAGAGGATATAGCAATTTCCCTTGGATTTATCAGCCTAAGCAGGAGACAATATACCTTGATATTATTGATCATTCTTTGATTCAAAGGATCATCCCATCTCAATTGAAAAAGCAAATACCTTTTCAGGAAGAAATCTAGTTCCGCTTCCTTATTGCTCTTGGATTGTCTTTTCTTTCTACGTTTTTTAATGTCTGATTCCGCGGAATCTTTTTCAAGATCTTTTTGTCGGTTTCGTGGATCTGATCCAAGATTCCCTTGACCCAGCTGTTCTTTTTCTTCTTGATTTCGATTCTCTAATTCAAGATATTCTTTTTGATTAGATGATAGACGAAGATCCTTTTTTTGATTTCTGTTGATGTTTTTATTTTCACTAATGTTTTCATTTCCATTCAAATTGAAAATAAGTAATTTGATTGGTATGATCCACGGTTTAATCTTATATGCATCATAAAGTAGCACAAATTCTGAGAAGAACCAGGGTTCTAGATTCGATATGGGACGATGTAGCATTTCTTCATTCATTCCCATCCAATCAAAAAAAAACCTTTTTTTTTGATTGGATGGGTTGATTTCTTGATGAATCGTGAGATAAAAAAGATCTTTCTTATCAATTATTTGATAATCATTAGTCCCAGTCTTAGTATTTTTATTAATGTTGGTTCCAGTATCTATATCGGTCCAAGTCTCAATATCGATATTCTTTCTAAGAAAAAAATTGAGAATTCTCCACTCCAAATATTTTCTATCCGGATTTTTCCCCGTATCAATAATAGACCCTTCCCCTAGATAATCATTAATAGCTATACCCCCCGGTACATAAAATGATTCGGGTTTAGGCATGTTGTAATTATATGGAATCTCTCGGTCTCCATTTACTTGGAATGGCGATCCATAAATATATGAGCCCTTCCTGTCTTCATAATGAATATATTTATGTGATAAAAGATCATATCTGTAGTGTTTTTTAAATTTTTCTTTTTGACTCGGTAATGAGTTCACTACATAATTATTTTGTTTCTCGTAATGAATTAATTGGTCTTTTTCTTTTTCATATGAATCTTTTTTTGAGTCTTTATTTTGAATCATACGACGTTGATTGACTCTATTTCGCCATTTTTGCGGTACTAATTTAGACCATCTAGTCTGAGATAAATTGTATTGATAATGACCCCTTAACCAATTTTTCCATTCATTCATTCCAGAATTCGGAAGTTTCTTAGGCCTTGATTTGGCATCCAATATTCCTCGTGTCCCAAAATGGTCCTTTATTCTATCCTTAAGAAAAAGATATACTCCGCGATATTGAAGTACAGATCTCAAGTAATACTTATTAATAACTTGGATTTGTGATAAATTGTAAAATACATATGCTTGGGACAAGGAAGATAAGTCACAATAAATCTGTGATTTCTTATTACTAATATTAGAAAGAGACTTTTTTATAGTCGAAATAAAGTGAATTGCATTTTGATTTGTTTCATCAATTCCTTCTTTATTTCTTTCATCATTGTAAATGTCTTTGTCGATAATTTTTTTTGTTGATTCAAATTCAAGGAAAAGTTGTGCATTTATTCTGGGAATATTAATGTTACATAGAAAGATATCCATATAGATTCTTTCAATGAAAGATTTCATAAAATAGTGCCATTTACGTATTAATCGGGCACCTCCTCTTTTTGATATCTGCCAAATATGTTTCTGTGATTCCGATCTTTTATCATCACAACCTGTCTCGTTAGGACTAATCTTTCTATTTGGAGTTAGAAATATTTTTCTCTTGTCTTTTGTAATCCTTTCTATTTTATTTCGGATTGTGGTTGTCCTATCAGCCAGATCCTTCATTTTTTTTTCTGTCAGTGAATAATTTGTCCAATCCACAGATCTAATTCGAATGATCGATTCATGGTTAATCTTATTACTAATTATAGAATCTTTTCTATTTTCATTCGGTTCATATACTTTCCTCAATCCAAATAAGAAAATTGGATTTACTTTTGCAAACTCTTTTATTATTCTTTTTATAAATAGAACTGTTTTGAGAATCCATCTTGTTTTTTCTTTTAAGACCCTTAGAAACCATTTTTTTCTTTCTCCTAAAGCTCTTAGAACTAGAAAACATTTCTTTTTCACTTTTCTAATTTTTTTTTCGAGTTCTTTCCAAATGGGGTCAAAAAAGGAAGGTCGTTTTCGGGGAGAACCAAAAGGTAGTTCAGTTTCCATCCCCCAGACTGTTAAAAAACCAAAATTTTCTTTTTTTCCTTTCTTTTTCATTCGATCTCCATGATGGAATCGTAGCTTAGATCTGTGCCAAGGTTTCAGACAGAAAGGAAATAGGATCTTTATTTGAATACCGTCTGTTAGCCAGTCTTTCGGAAATTCTGTTTCTGATAATTGAACACCATTATAGGTGCATTTAACATGCATTTCTCTATTCCACTCCTTCCAATCCTCGTACCACTCGGGGAATTGAAATAATAACATACGGCCGAGATTTTTAGCTATTATCAATGAAGGCAATACGATGTATTTTCTAAGAATCGATTGTGTTACTAACATAGAACCTCTTATTGCTTGAGCAAATAGAATAGTATCCCAATTTTCTGCTATTGCTATCCGTTCATTCTCTTCCCTTTTCTCCTCCTTTGTTTTTTCCTTTTCTTTTGCCTCAGAATCCGAAGTTTTTAATTCCGGACCTTTCCCCCCCCAATTCCTAAAAATTAGGTTCATCATTCCGGAGATATCAAAAGAAAAAAAAAACGTTTTGTCTATTCTGTCCAAAAAAAGTGGGGAATGCACGTTTGCTTGAAACATTTCCCAAGTAACTGTTTTACGTCTTTGAGCGCGCATGGATCCTTTGATTAGATCCCTACGAAAATCCG